CAGTGGCGTGTGACTTGTTTCTGTTGGTATTGGGTTAATAAGTCAATAGGGGGGTATTAGAGATGAAAAACGTTCATCTATAGATAGATTCAAAATTAAAGTGTTATGCCCGATGTTTTAGTGATCTGTTACTTAGGTTGGTTGGTCTTACTAAGTTTAGATGTACTGGCTTCAATTGTGTGTTATATACACCTAGCTCTGTTTTTGGGGTTTGGCAGAGCAATAGTAGGTGCATTGTATACTCGTTGGAGTTAACGGGGGGTAAGGGGGGTTTGTTCTAGCTAACTTTGTATCTATTTAACGTAACGTACATGTACTTGTGTGTACGTACGTGTACGCACGTGTACGTACGTGTACGCACGTGTACGCACGTGTACGCACGTGTACGCACGTGTACGCACGTGTACGCACGTGTACGCACGTGTACGCACGTGTACGCACGTGTACGCACGTGTACGCACGTGTACGTACGTGTACGCACGTGTACGCACGTGTACGTGTGTGTACGTGCGTGTACGCACGTGTACGTGTGTGTACGTGTGTGTACGTACGTGTACGCACGTGTACGTGTGTGTACGTACGTGTACGCACGTGTACGTGTGTGTACGTACGTGTACGCACGTGTACGTGTGTGTACGTGTGTGTACGTGTGTGTGTACGTAACGTAACTATGTCCCGCTACCATTGACTAAAATGCGCCTCATGGTTGTATGATGTTGGTAAATAATATTAATTAAGTCCAGCTACAAGTTATTTGACTGCGTCGAGACCTTTACGGTCATAGCTGAGTGATACCGCTTTCCCCCCTAAAAATTTAAAAGATACCAAATGCATGACACCACAGTTATGTGTGATCATGGGCTGATTAGTCATTAGTCCATCGAGATGTCCCATTTGAAGGGTTAGTAGGATTGAATTCTAGAGCTTTCATGGCCCTGAAGTAAGAACCAGATGCCAGGTATAGTTCCAGTATAGAAACCCCCACATGTTATGGGCCCGGAGCGAGGTTTAGGTACACGTTTCACAAGGGTTGCTGATTTCCCGAGGCATGGTGATTAAGGCTCTTGGACTAAGTGAAATGCATTCATTGTAGGTAATTATGCTTTAGAACTTGGTGTTACAACTATATGCCATATATGTAAAATCAACCACTTTATGTACATGCTTATATGCATGGGGCAAACCATTAATGCACGATATACATAGGGGGGTCTGGGGATGGGGGGGGACATGCAATGCACGAAGTACATAGGCCGGGTGCGTGAATACTGTGATAGCACAGTAAGGTGGTATTATTATATGAATTGAGGAGTGAAGGGGGGTTGAGTGGACGTCAGGGAATAGTTTAATTAGAATGTCAGCTTTGGGTGCTGGTGGTGGGGTTGTTTACCTCTTCCTTGAGTCTTAGGGAGGGGTTATGTCCTCCATTTTTGGTTTACAAGACCAAAGTAATGTAGTATACTACAAAGACTCTTCATTTTAGGATGTTATTTTCGATGATGCTGGCAATGGGTATGAGTACTAAGAGGATTATAAAGTATAGGATTGAGGCTAGTTGACCAATGGTAATATAGGGGTGTTCGACTGGTTGTCCTCCGATTCATGTTAGTGTAAGTAGGTCTGCTACTAGAAGTCAGAATAGGCATTGGCTGATGGGCCGGAATATCATTCCTCGTTGTTTTGATGTGTGGAGCAGGGGTACGATAGCGAGGATAAGAATGGAGAGTACTAGGGCTAGTACTCCTCCCAGTTTGTTGGGGATGGATCGTAAGATTGCGTAGGCGAATAGGAAGTATCATTCGGGTTTAATATGTGGTGGGGTGCTTAGGGGATTGGCAGGGATGTAGTTGTCGGGGTCTCCTAATAGGTCGGGTGAGAATAGCACTAGTAGTGTCAGGACTAGAATGAGAAGTAGGGCTCCTAGGATATCTTTAATTGTATAGTAAGGGTGGAATGGGATTTTGTCTGAGTCGGATGTGATTCCGGAGGGGTTGTTTGATCCTGTTTCATGTAGGAATAGTAGGTGGACTGCTGCTAGTGCTAATACTACGAATGGTAGGATGAAGTGGAAGGCGAAGAATCGTGTTAAGGTTGCTTTGTCTACTGAAAACCCCCCTCAGATTCATTGTACAAGGTCGGTTCCGACGTAGGGGATTGCTGATAGTAGATTGGTAATGACTGTTGCTCCTCAAAATGATATTTGTCCTCATGGTAGGACGTAGCCCATAAATGCTGTAGCTATGACGGTGAATAAGAGGATAATGCCGATGTTTCATGTCTCTGTGAATGTGTAGGAGCCGTAATACAGTCCTCGTCCCACATGCATGTATAGGCAGATGAAGAATATGGAAGCTCCATTTGCGTGAAGATAGCGGATGATTCAGCCGTAGTTTACGTCTCGGCAGATGTGGGTTACTGATGAGAAGGCTGTGGTTGTGTCTGAGGTGTAATGTATGGCTAGGAATAAGCCTGTTAAGATCTGTAGGATTAGGCAGATTCCGAGAAGAGATCCAAAGTTTCATCATGCTGAGATATTTGATGGTGCGGGTAGGTCGATAAATGAGTTGTTGATAATTTTTATTAGTGGATGGGTTTTTCGGATGTTGGTCATTAGTGTTCTCATAGTTGAATTACAACGATGGCTTTTCATGTCATTGGTCATGGTTAGATTCCATGTGGGAATAATGATGACATATATTGTGTTTATTTTAAGTATTATTTTTGTTATTAGTTTTGTGGGATTTTCTTCTAAGCCTTCTCCCATTTATGGCGGGCTTGTTTTGATTATTAGTGGGGCTGTTGGTTGTGGTATTGTATTGAGTTTTGGAGGGTCTTTTTTAGGCCTAATAGTTTTCTTGATTTACTTGGGAGGTATGCTTGTTGTTTTTGGCTATACGACTGCTATGGCTACTGAGCAGTATCCTGAAGTCTGGGTTTCTAATAAGGCTGTGTTGGGTGCGTTTGTTATGGGCTTGTTGTCAGAGCTACTGCTTGCTTGCTATATTTTAAAGGATGATGAGGTTGATGTTGTATTTGAGTTTAATGGTGTGGGTGATTGGGTGATTTATGATACAGGGGATTCTGGATTTTTTAGTGAGGAGGCTATGGGTATTGCAGCTCTGTATAGCTACGGCACTTGGTTAGTTATTGTGACTGGGTGATCTCTTCTTATTGGGGTGCTGGTGATTATGGAGGTTACTCGTGGGAATTAATTATTATTAGGGCTAGGATTAAGGTGATGATGAAGGAGAGGAAGTATAGTTTGATTAGGCCTTTCTGATTGGAGATAGTGACTGATGATTTTATGTGAAAGTAAGAGATGGATTTTGGTAATGCACTTTCTAGCCAGATTGCATCTAGTAGTGTTGAGGCTAGTTTTTGGCTCGCTGATAGGTTTACTATAGGTATGTAGCGGTGGATAATGGTGGGGAAGTATCCGAGGAGGTTGGAGAATTTGAATAGGTTTGATGGGTATTTGAGTTTAAGGTTTTGTGAAGTGAGGTTCAGTTCCAGTGCTAGGATGAAGCCCAGAAGTGTTACGGCTAAGGCTGTCAGTTTTAGGTAGTGGGGTATGGTTATTTGTGGGGTAGAGGTGGGTGTAATGTTGTAGGAGATTAAGTACCCTGCAAAGATGCTTCCTAGTAGTAGGCGTTTAATTGAATTAATTAGGAGTGGGCTGTTCTCGTTGACTGTGATTATGGGGTTAAATCGAGGCTGACCTAGGAGTGCGAAGAATATAATTCGAGTGCTGTAGGCTGCTGTTATGGATGTGGCGACGAGGGTTAGTAATAGGGCTCAGGCGTTGGTATACGACGTGTTGGCGGTTTCGATGATTAGGTCTTTGGAGTAGAATCCTGTGAGGAAGGGCATTCCTGTAAGTGCTAGGCTTCCTACAATTAATGAGGTAGTGGTGAATGGTAGTACTTTGTATAAACCTCCCATTTTTCGAATATCTTGCTCATCGTTTAGGCTGTGAATGATAGATCCGGAGCATATAAATAATATAGCTTTGAAGAATGCGTGGGTGCAGATGTGTAGGAATGCCAGATGTGGTTGGTTGATACCGATTGTGACGATTATGAGTCCTAGTTGGCTTGAGGTTGAGAATGCGATGATTTTTTTGATGTCGTTTTGGGTAAGTGCACAGATTGCTGTGAATAGGGTGGTGATAGCCCCTAGGCATAAGGTGGTTGTTTGTACTATCGTGTTGTGTTCTATTAGAGGGTGAAATCGAATTAGGAGGAAAACTCCTGCTACAACCATGGTACTTGAATGGAGTAGGGCGGATACTGGGGTGGGTCCTTCTATGGCTGAAGGCAGTCATGGGTGAAGCCCGAATTGAGCTGATTTTCCAGTTGCTGCTAGGAGGAGGCCTATAAGTGGTATGTTCAGGTTGTTGTGGTGGGAAATGAAGATCTGTTGAAGTTCCCATGTGTTTAGATTAATTAAGAATCATGCTATGGCTACGATAAAGCCTACATCTCCAATGCGATTATAGAGGACTGCCTGGAGGGCGGCTGTATTTGCGTCGGTTCGTCCGTGTCATCACCCGATGAGAAGGAATGATATGATACCCACTCCCTCTCAGCCGATGAATAGCTGAAATAGGTTGTTTGCGGTAACTAAAATCATCATGGTGATGAGGAATATTAGTAGGTATTTGAAGAATCGGTTGATGAAAGGATCTGAGTGTATGTATCATATTGAAAACTCTATAATGGATCATGTAACGAAGAGGGCCACAGGTACGAAAATTATGGAAAAATGGTCTAGTTTAAAGCTAAGTGTAAGTTTAATGGTTTGAATTGTTATTCAGTGTCAGTTTGAGATAATTATTTCCTGCCCTGAATAGATGAATATTGTTGTGGGGATCATACTGATTATGAAGGCGTATGAAATGGTGGTTTTTACGTATTGTGGGTAAAGCTTGTTTTTGTAGATTGAGGTGCTGGTTAAGACGATTGGGAGTGTTAGTATGGATATTGTTGTTATGATAGAGGAAGCGAATAAGTTAATTACTTTTATTTGGAGTTGCACCAATTTTTTGGTTCCTAAGACCAATGGATTACTTCTATCCTTTAAAAGTTGAAAAAGCCACGTTTTTATGCGTGGAGGCATGAATTAGCAGTTCTTGCATTCTTTTTCGGTAAATAAAAAGGTTTGAGCTTTTGTCATTAGATTCACAATCTAATATCTTTTTTAGACTATATTTACAGTAGATGGGTCCTAGAATGATTTTGGGGTTGAGTGATAGTAGTAGTAGGGGCACTAGGTGGAGTGTTATTAGGGCGTTTTCTCGTGTGAATGAGGGTTTGATGTTTTTGATGTGGTAGGTATATTTGCCGCGTTGTGTGGTAATTAGTATGTACAGTGAATATAGGGCGGTAATGATGATGTTGGTTCCTATTAGGATGATAGTAATGTTGGACCATGAAAATGAGGCTATTACTACGAATAGCTCTCCAATTAGATTGATGGTAGGCGGAAGTGCCAGGTTGGTAAGACTTGCCAATAGTCATCAGGCTGCTATTAAGGGAAGGAGCACTTGCAGTCCGCGTGCGAGGATTATAGTTCGACTGTGGGTGCGTTCGTAGTTGGAGTTGGCTAGGCAGAACAATACGGATGATGTTAAACCGTGGGCGATTATTAGGGCTGTTGCTCCTATGTAACTTCATGGTGTTTGGATGAGGATTGCTACGATGACTAGGGCTATGTGACTGACGGAGGAATATGCAATTAGGGATTTCAGGTCTGTTTGGCGTAAGCAGATGGAGCTAGTTATGATTATGCCTCATAATGATAGTATTATGAAGGGGTATGCCATAAAGCTTGTTAATGGGCTTAGTAGTGCTGTAATTCGTATCATGCCATAGCCTCCTAGTTTTAGAAGTACTGCGGCCAGTACTATGGATCCAGCGATGGGTGCTTCTACGTGGGCTTTAGGCAGTCATAGGTGGAGACCGTATAGGGGTATTTTTACTATGAATGCCATTATACATGCTAATCATAGGAGGGTGTTAGATCAGGAGCTTGGTAGGGGCTGGGCTCAGAGTTGGATTATTAGGAAGTTTAATGTACCTATATTGTTTTGGATAAATAGTAGGGCTACTAGCAAGGGCAAGGATCCTACTAGAGTATAAAATAGGAAGTACGTCCCTGCATTTAGGCGTTCTGTCTGGTTTCCCCACCGGGTAATAATAATTAGAGTGGGTACTAGGGTTGCTTCAAATAGAATGTAAAATATGATTAGTTCTGTAGCGGTAAATGTTATGATTAGGAATAGTTGTAGTAGGATTAGTATTGTAATATAAAGTTTTTTCCGGGCTAGTGGCTCTTTTGATAGGTGAAATTGGCTAGCTATAAGTATCAGGGGTAGCAGTCATGTTGTGAGTGCTAATAGGGGAGCTGATAGGGAGTCTGTGAAGAATAGTAGGGACAGGCTTATGCAATTGTCGCCGAGTTGATTTAGGAAGGACAGGCTGACAAGGCTGATTAGTAGGCTATAGGCTGTCGTGTTGATTCAGATTATATTAGGTTTTGATATTCACGTCAGGGGTATAAGTATTATGGTGGGGATAATGATTTTTAGCATTGTAGGAGGTTCAGATTTTGTACGTAGTCGGTTCCGTATGTGTTGGACACTATTACTAGAAGTGACAGCCCCAGGGCTGCTTCACAAGCAGCGAAGACGAGAAGGATAATGGGGGCCATGCTAGCTAGTGTAAAATGGTTGTTCAGGATTGTTACTGTTATTATTACAAATAATGATAATATCATACCCTCTAGGCAGAGTAGGGAGGATATCAGGTGGGATCGGTATATAAGTAGTCCTATAAGAGATATAATGAAGGCCAAGAAGATGTTGGCATATACTATGGACATTTGATAATTATGATATAAGTCATAATCTAATGAGTCGAAATCATTTGTTTTGGGTTAAACTAATTATCATATTCTGTTCATTCTAGTCCTTTTTCAGTTCATTCGTAGGCTAGGCTTGCGGCTAGGAGAGAGATGAGTAGTAGTGCTATGGTAAGTATGGTGGTTAGGTTATCTGTGTGCGATGCTCATGGAAGTGGAAGGAGTAGGGCAATTTCTAAGTCGAATAGTAGAAATGTGATAGCTACTAGGAAGAATTTTATGGAGAAGGGTAGGCGTGCTGATCCTATGGGGTCGAACCCACATTCGTAGGGGCTGGCTTTTTCTGAGTATGTGTTTAGCTGAGGGAGTCAGAATGCAATTAGTACGAGTAGAGAGGCCAGGGCTGTGTTGGTAAATAGGGTTAATGCTATGTTTATTGCTTCTTTCTGGATTTAACCAGAGCTGGTTGATTGGAAGTCAACTATACTAATTATACTAAGGAAGCAAGATCCTCATCAATAGATAGATACGTATAGGAATAGTCACACTACGTCTACGAAATGTCAGTATCAGGCGGCGGCTTCAAAGCCGAAATGGTGGTTAGATGTGAAGTGAAATTTTAGTTGTCGCATGAAGCATACAATTAAGAAAGTTGAGCCGATGATTACGTGCAGTCCATGGAATCCTGTTGCCATGAAGAAGGTAGAGCCGTAGATTCCGTCGGAGATTGTGAAAGGGGTTTCGTAGTATTCTGAGGCTTGTAGTAATGTGAAGTAAACGCCTAGAGAGATGGTAATGAATAGTGCTTGAAGTATGTGCTTGCGGTTTCCTTCTATTAGGCTATGGTGAGCTCAGGTAATTGATACTCCTGAGGCTAAAAGGACAGAAGTATTTAGAAGTGGGACTTCTATAGGGTTTAGAGGGGTGATACCTGTGGGTGGTCAGCATCCTCCCAGCTCTGGGGTGGGTGCTAGGCTGGAGTGGTAAAAGGCTCAGAAAAAACCGGCGAAGAAGAATACTTCTGATACGATAAAGAGGATCATACCATATCGTAAGCCTTTTTGGACAATTGGAGTATGGTGACCTTGGAATGTACTTTCTCGGACAATGTCTCGTCATCACTGGTATATAGTCAGGGTGTTGGTGGTGAGGCCTAGCATTAGTAGGTATATTGAGTTAAAGTGGAATCACATAATTAGGCCGGATGTCATGAGAAGGGCTGAGAGGGCTCCTGTTAGGGGTCATGGACTGGGGTTGACTATATGGTATGCATGGGTTTGGTGGGTCATTAGGTATTGTCATGTAGATATAAGCTTACTAGCAGTGTGAAGACATAGGCTTGAATGAGGGCTACAGCAAATTCAAGGATAGTGAGTAGGATGAGGATGGTGAAAGTAATGAGTGCTGTAGCGGTGCTAATGTCTATAAGGGCGAGGGTAGCCCCTCCGATTAGGTGAATTAGTAGGTGACCTGCAGTAATATTGGCCGTTAGTCGTACGGCTAAGGCTATGGGTTGAATGAATAGGCTAATAGTTTCGATGATCACTAGTATTGGAATGAGGGGTAGAGGTGTTCCTTGGGGTAGGAAGTGGGCTAGGGATGCTTTTGTTTTGTGTCGAAAACCTGTGATGACTGTTCCTGCTCATAGGGGGATAGCCATTCCTAGGTTTATGGATAGTTGGGTGGTAGGGGTGAATGAGTGTGGTAGGAGGCCTAGCAGGTTAGTGGATCCAATAAATAGAATAAGTGAAATAAGTATAAGTGCTCATGTCTGTCCCTTATGGTTATGGATTGACAACATTTGTTTTGATGTTAATTGGATTAATCATTGTTGAATTGAGGCGAGGCGATTATTGATTAGTCGGTCAGGAGATGGAAATAGGATGCTTGGGAATAAGACAATTAGGATTACGATAGGAAGGCCTATTATTGTAGGGGCAGCGAAAGAGGCGAATAGATTTTCGTTCATTTTTCTTCTCAGGGTGCACTGTTTTTTAATAACAGCGTGTGTTTAGGTTCTGGGTTTGTTGGGAAGTGGTGCTTAGAGACTTTTAGCTGAAACGTGATGAATAGGGTTAGGATTATGGATAAGATTATAATGAGTCAGGTTGATGTATCTAACTGTGGCATTTCATTAAGGAGAGGTCGGAGTACTCTCAGTCTTTAACTTAAAAGGTTAATGCTATATAGCTTCTTAATGATTAAAGCATTGAGGTAGATCACTTCTCGAAGTGGGATAGTGGGACCAATTCGAGGACAATAGGTATGAAGCTATGGTTTGAACCACAGATTTCTGAGCATTGACCGTAGTACAGTCCTGGTCGTATGGCTATTAGGGTTGTTTGGTTTAGTCGTCCTGGGATAGCATCAGTTTTTAGTCCTAGAGACGGTACGGCTCATGAGTGGAGTACATCTTCTGATGAGATTAGCATGCGGATTGTTATTTCTATAGGGAGGACCACTCGGTTGTCTACTTCTAGCAGTCGTAGTTCTCCGGGCTTTAGTTCTTGTGTAGGGATCATATATGAGTCAAAGTTCAGGTCTTCGTAGTCTGTATATTCATAGCTTCAGTATCACTGATGTCCTATAGTTTTTACGGTCAAGGAAGGATTATTGATCTCGTCCATTATGTAGAGGATTCGCAATGATGGTAGGGCAATGAGAATTAAAATGATAGCAGGTAGGATTGTTCATACCGTTTCCACTTCTTGTGCGTCTATTGTACTTGTGTGGGTAAGTTTCGTGGTTAGCATGAGTGAAATAATGTAGAGCACTAATGAGCTAATTAGAAATACAATTATTAATGTGTGATCATGGAAGTGTAGTAACTCCTCTATAATGGGAGAGGTTGCATCTTGTAGGCCTATTTGTAGGGGGTATGCCATGGAGGCATAAAGGGTTTCCACCTATAATTTAACTTTGACAAAGTTATGTAATTTTTACTAATGCCTCCTAATTGAGAAAGACATAAGGGTTATGGTGTTGGCTTGAAACCAGTTTCAGAGGGTTCGACTCCTTCCTTTCTTATTTTAGTACGACGTAAGTGGGCTCTTCAAATGTGTGATAAGGAGGGGGACATCCATGCAGTCATTCGATATTAGTTGTAGTCAATTCAACTGCTGCTACTTCTCGCTTAGATGCGAAAGCTTCTCAGATTATGAATACTATTAATATCACTGCTGTGAGTGAAATAAATGAGCCCATGGAGGAGACTGTATTTCATGTCGTGTAGGCGTCTGGGTAGTCGGAGTATCGCCGAGGTATCCCTGATAGACCTAGGAAGTGTTGGGGAAAGAATGTTATGTTGACTCCTACGAACATGATTGTGAAGTGAATTTTTGCTCAAGTGTCGTCGAGTGTATAGCCTGAGAATAGGGGGAATCAATGGACGAATCCACCCATAATAGCGAATACTGCTCCTATTGATAAAACATAATGGAAATGTGCTACTACATAGTATGTGTCATGAAGGACAATATCTAGTGATGAGTTGGCTAGTACGATACCTGTGAGGCCCCCTACTGTAAATAGGAAGATAAAGCCCAGGGCTCATAATATGGCTGGAGATCACTTGATATTGCCCCCATGAAGGGTAGCTAGCCAGCTGAATACTTTAACCCCTGTCGGAATTGCAATAATTATAGTGGCTGAAGTGAAGTATGCTCGTGTGTCGACGTCCATTCCTACAGTGAATATGTGGTGGGCTCATACAATGAAGCCCAGGAAGCCGATGGACATTATTGCTCAAACTATCCCTATATAACCAAAAGGTTCTTTTTTCCCTGAATAGTAGGTAACAATGTGTGAGATTATTCCGAATCCTGGTAGGATTAGAATATATACTTCGGGATGTCCGAAGAATCAGAATAGATGTTGATACAGGATAGGATCACCTCCTCCGGCAGGGTCGAAGAATGTTGTATTCAGGTTTCGGTCTGTGAGTAGCATGGTGATGCCAGCTGCTAGGACTGGTAGCGACAATAGTAGGAGCACTGCCGTGATTAATACGGATCACACGAACAGTGGAGTTTGGTATTGAGACATTGCAGGGGGTTTTATATTAATGATGGTGGTGATGAAGTTGATAGCCCCAAGAATAGATGACACACCTGCCAAGTGGAGGGAGAAAATCGTTAGATCTACAGATGCCCCTGCATGAGCCAGGTTCCCAGCTAGGGGAGGATAAACGGTTCACCCGGTCCCGGCACCTGCTTCTACTATAGAGGAGGCCAGTAGTAGTAGGAAGGATGGTGGTAAGAGTCAGAAACTTATGTTATTTATTCGGGGGAATGCTATATCAGGAGCTCCAATTATTAGGGGTACTAGTCAGTTCCCAAAGCCGCCAATTATGATAGGCATTACCATGAAGAAAATTATTACAAATGCATGGGCGGTGACAATTACGTTGTAAATTTGGTCATCTCCTAGTAGGGCGCCAGGTTGTCCTAGTTCTGCGCGGATTAAGAGACTAAGGGCGGTGCCTACTATTCCAGCTCATGCGCCAAACAGCAGATAAAGAGTGCCAATATCCTTATGATTTGTAGAAAATAACCATCGATTTATGAACATAGGTAAAATGGCTGATAAGAGCATTAGACTGTAAATCTAACTATGGGGGTTTGAGTCTCCCTTTTACCAAGTCCTGTGGTGAATATCACGTTGAATTGCAAATTCAAAGAAGCAGCTTCAACCCTGCCGGGGCTTCTCCCGCCTTTTTTTCCCTACGCGGCGGGAGAAGTAGATTGAAGCCAGTTGACTAGGGTTTTTAGCTGTTAACTAAAGTTTCGTGGGATAGAGGCCCACCGATCTAGTAAGGGCTTAGCTTAATTAAAGTAGTTGATTTGCATTCAGTTGATGTAAGATAGAGTCTTGCAGTCCTTAGGTCGGTTTACAGAGATTAAGTTAGTAATACTTACTTAGGGCTTTGAAGGCCCTTGGTCTTTTTAGCCTAAATCTCTATTCTAAGATGGATATTATTGGGGTTATGGGGAGTAGTATGGTCGAGATGATGATTAGTGGTGGTAGAAGAATAATTTTTTTTGCACTTTCGAATTGTCACTTTATTTTTATGTTGTTTACTGAGGGGAATATGGTTAGTGCTGTGGTGTAGGATAGGCGTATGTAGAAGTATAGGTTTAATAGTGCTGTGATGGCCATGAATGTTGGTAGGATAATTATATCATTTTTTGTTAGTTCTTGAATAATTATTCATTTAGGCGTAAAGCCTGATAGGGGTGGGAGGCCTCCTAGTGATATTATTAGTATTAGGATTAGTGATGTCATGAGCGGTAGTTTGTTTCATGTGTTCGATAGTGATAGTGTCGTCGTGGATGAGTTGTGCATGAATAGTATGAATGTGCTTAGGGTTATTGTAATGTAGATTGTGAGGTTTAGGATTATTAGGGTGGGGTTGTATGTTAGAATGACAGCTATTCATCCTATATGGGCGATTGATGAGTAGGCTAGGATTTTTCGGAGTTGGGTTTGATTTAGTCCTCCTCAGCCTCCGACCAGTACTGATGCGATTGCTATGGTAATTAGTAGTTTGGGGTTAATGGATGGTGAAATTTGATAGAGAACGGATAGTGGTGCAATTTTTTGTCATGTGAGTAGGATTATTCCTGAGGATAGTGAGATTCCTTGTGTCACTTCGGGCACTCAGAAGTGGAAAGGGGCTATGCCAAGTTTTATTGTTAGGGCAATGGTTACTAGGCCTGATGCGATGGGGTTGGGGATTTTTGAGATTGTTCATTCTCCTGAGAATATTAGGTTGATAATAATGCCTATCATTAGGAGCATAGATGCGGTGGCCTGTGTTAGGAAATATTTTGTGGATGCTTCTGTAGCTCGTGGAGTATGGTTTTTTATCAGGATTGGGATAATCGCTAGCATGTTCATTTCAAAGCCAATTCAGATCAGTAGCCAATGGGAGCTCGTGAGGACGATTATGGTCCCTGATATAACGGTTGATATAATGATGATGAGAATAGGGGGTTTTATTAGTACGGGAAGGGAATAAACCAACATTTTCGGGGTATGGGCCCGATAGCTTATTTAGCTGACCTTACTTTAGAATATGGTGTACTTGGGTAGCACGGAGATTTTTGAATTCTTAGGATTAGGTTCGACTCCTATTGTTCTAGAAATAAGAGGGTTTAAACCTCTATTATTTACTCTATCAAAGTAACTCTTTTGTCAGACATATTTCTTATGTTTGAGGGGGAATGCTTGCTGAGATGATGGGCAGGGTTACATGTCATATACATAGGGCTAGTGTAAGGGGTAGGAAGTTTTTTCATAGAAGATGTATTAGTTGGTCGTATCGGAATCGTGGGTACGATGCCCGGATTCATAGAAATAGAATTGTCAGTGCTAGGGTTTTTACGGTAAAGTTGACGACATATAGTTCAGGTATATATGGGTTGTGAAACGCTCCGAAGAATAAGAGGGTTGTGAAGATGTTTATTATGATGATGTTAGCGTATTCTGCTAAGAAGAATATAGCGAACGGGCCTGCTGCGTATTCTACGTTGAATCCTGAGACAAGTTCCGATTCTCCTTCTGTGAGGTCAAATGGGGCACGGTTGGTTTCTGCTAGGGTGGAGATAAATCATATTATGGCTAGTGGTCACGCGGGGAAGATTAATCATAAGTGCTCTTGAGTAATGATTAGTGTGGATAGGGTGAAGGATCCGTTTATTAGTAAGACTGATAGAAGGATAATGGCTAGGGTTACTTCGTATGAGATTGTTTGGGCTACGGCTCGTAAGGCTCCGATTAGGGCGTATTTTGAGTTTGAGGCCCATCCGGATCATAGGATTGAGTAGACAGCTAGGCTTGATATTGCTAGTATGAACAACACTCCTAGGTTTATATTGATGAGGGGGTATGGTATGGGCAGGGGGACTCACATAGTTAGGGCTAAGGCTAAGGCTAGAATAGGGGCTATAATGAATATGGTTGTGGAGGATGTTAGTGGTCGTAGGGGTTCTTTGGTGAATAGTTTTACAGCGTCTGCGATGGGTTGTAGGAGTCCGTAGGGTCCTACGATGTTGGGTCCTTTTCGGAGTTGTATGTAGCCTAGTACTTTTCGTTCCACTAATGTTAGGAAAGCTACGGCGAGGAGAATTGGGATAATTAGTGAGATGATATTAATTATAAACATAGTGTTAGGGAGAGGAGTTGAACCTCTGAAGATAAAGGTTTAAGTTTTATGCAATTGCCGGGCTCTGCCACCCTAACAAATCCTGTTTCTTGGATTCATGGGGGATTAGACTGGTTAGATTGAGATTATATCATCTATTAGTCTTAAGGCGCCTGTGTTGAGGTGGGCCTTGTTTCTCTTGTCCTTTCGTACTGGGAGGAACTGGTTAATAGATAGAAACCGACCTGGATTACTCCGGTCTGAACTCAGATCACGTAGGACTTTAATCGTTGAACAAACGAACCCTTAATAGCTGCTGCACCATTAGGATGTCCTGATCCAACATCGAGGTCGTAAACCCTATTGTCGATATGGACTCTCAAATAGGATTGCGCTGTTATCCCTAGGGTAACTTGTTCCGTTGATCAAAAATTTTTGGATCAATTAATGATGTGGCACTTTGACTGGTTTGTCTTAGTTTATATCACTCGGAGGTTGTTTTGTTCTCCGAGGTCACCCCAACCTAAATTGCTAACTCATTATAGAAATTTTTATTCCCTGTTGGTTGACTGGATTTGTTCTGTTGAGTTAGTTAATTAAAGCTCCATAGGGTCTTCTCGTCTTATTATTCTATTCCCGCCTCTTCACGGGAAGGTCAATTTCACTGATTGGAAGTAAGAGACAGTTAAACCCTCGTGTGGCCGTTCATACAAGTCCTTATTTATAGAACAAATGATTATGCTACCTTTGCACGGTCAGGATACCGCGGCCGTTTAACTTACGTCACTGGGCAGGCAGTGCCTCCAATACTGGTAATGCTGGAGGTGATGTTTTTGGTAAACAGGCGGGGTTTGTGTTTGCCGAGTTCCTTTTACTTCTTTTAATCTTTCCTTGGTTGCATTCCTGTGTTGGCTTAACAATTAGTTTGATAGGTATATTAATTGGTTAGTTAGTTTTATCTTGTTGTTAACTATCAGTGGATATCCGTTTCGGTTATAAGTTTATGCAAGGAGAAAAGGTTTCTTGTTACTCATATTAGCATTGTCTCTTCTATAATTGAATAGATTGACCCAGTAGTACGTTAGGAGTTGTTTTGAGTTCTTTTGGTATTATGTTGATTGAATTGTTGAGCTTTAACGCTTTCTTAATTGATGGCTGCTTTTAGGCCTACTATGGTCTTATTTGTGTTTACTCTCTAAGTAAGGTTGTATCCTTGATCTAAAAAGCTGTACCTTTTTAGATTATATTTTAAGCTTACATTAAAATTCTTGGGGTTTTTGGGTAAGTTTAAAGTTGAACTGAAATTCTGTTCTGGGTAACCAGCTATCACCAGGCTCGTTAGGCTTTTCACCTCTACCTGCAAATCTTCTCACTATTTTGCCACATAGATGAGTTCATCCCAGGGGATTGTTCGCAGGTAGCTCGTCTGGTTTCGGGGGGCTTAGCTTAAGTTCTCTTTGTTAAGTTGTTCTAGCTAATTCATTATGCAAAAGGTAGAAGGGGTAATCTTTGCTATTTTTTACTTTGAATTCTCTTTCATCTTTCCCTTGCGGTACTGTCTCTATAGCTCCGGTTAAAATTTCTATCTCCTATACTTTAATGTATGACTAAATGTTTTGTTTGATGCTTGCTTTGTAGTTTAGTTGTTTGTTATTTGGGCTAGCTTTAGTTCAAAGTGGTCATTGGGTGTGAAATCTTCTGGGTGTAAGCCAGACGCTTTGTTTAAGCTACACTTTGATTTATCCAAGCACACTTTCCAGTATGCTTACCTTGTTACGACTTATCTCCTCTATATGTTTTGTGTTGGTTTTATGTAACTTGAAGCGTTTATTTGAGGAGGGTGACGGGCGGTGTGTGCGTGCTTCATGGCCCGGTTCAGCTAAGCTCTCTATTCTTAGCTTACTACTAAATCCACCTTTAGTTTGTTAATTTCATAAAAACTTTCGTACGGTTGTTCTTATTTAGAAAATGTAGCCCATTTCTTCCCACTCCATAGGTTACACCTTGACCTAACTTTTTTATGTAGCGATTATTGTGCTTACTTTTGTTCCTTTTAAGGGTTTGCTGAAGATGGCGGTATATAGACTGTATTAGCAAGGAGTGGTGAGGTTTATCGGGGTTTATCGATTACAGAACAGGCTCCTCTAGAGGGGTGTGAAGCACCGCCAAGTCCTTTGAGTTTTAAGCTGTTGCTAGTAGTTCTCTGGCGAATAATTTTGTTACGTGAATTATTTATGTTTAGGGCTAAGCATAGTGGGGTATCTAATCCCAGTTTGGATCTTAGCTATCGTGCAGTCAGAATTAGTAAAGTCACTTTCGTGGTTTATTTTATGTTAACGGTAGCTTTTTACGGCTTGGTTAGGTTTTAGCTTTAGTGTGGGCTGATCTTTAACACGCTTTACGCCGAGGGCCTATTAGTTTGGGTTAATCGTATGACCGCGGTGGCTGGCACGAAATTTACCAACCCTGGAGGTTTAATATAGCTCAGTCGAACTTTCGTTCATAGCTTAATTTTTATTACTGCTGTATCCCGTGGGGGTGTGGTTGAGCAAGGCGTTGTAAGCTACTTGTTTAGTGTGCTTGATACCCGCTCCTTTTAATCGGTTATTGGGATTTGGAGGGCATTTTCACCGGGGCGCGGAGGCTTGCATGTATAATCTTATTAAAAACTAATAGGAAGGCCAGGACCAAACCTTTGTGTTTATGGAGCCTTATGGCTCATCTAGGCATTTTCAGTGCCTTGCTTTGGTTTATTAAGCTACATTAAC